CTCAACTATATCAACTGTACTTGAACTGTTAGATAATCATAGTCGATGATAACATCACTGTTCCCATCGCTATTTCAGAACCGTACGTGAGATTTTCACCTCATACGGCTCCTCGAGGGCCATCAATAAATCTAAGGACCGAATTTATATTATTTATATTGATATGTTTGTAGTATAATACTATATATCGATATCGATTGGAAATTAAATATATATTCTATATAGATAGAGTCAAAACCTATCGGAAGGTCCTGAATTAGACCAATGGAATTCTGTCTGCTATAATAACTAAAAAAGCACTTCTGAATTGATCTCATCCTTTAATAATTTGAATTTTTCTTTGTTGAGTAATAACTTAATCCTTCAATAAAATACTCTTTCTAGAAATATTAATAGATATTTCAACCCATTCTTTTTGATTACGAAAAAAAAAAATTATACATTAGTTCCTGAAAAATACCACGTTATCCCTATGAATATAGGAAAGAAGAAAAAGATCTTTTTTTTTTTCGTTCCTATTCTTCTTTCTGAAAAAGGGGGGTTTCAAAAAAAGGATTATTTCGTTCCTGATAGTCATTTTTGAATCTGTGGATAGGAGCATACTCTGAATCGGAATTGTGGGTAGTACTACTTGATCATTTCTACTAACTTAAAGTCCCAATTATTATTCTTTTTATCTTATGTAAAAATGCTTTTTGGATAATTTACATAAAAAATCTCCATTACTAATCCTTTATGTATTTTGGTGTTCCTAACCATCCACTGATTTTTGCTCAATCACCCGTTATGGTAATACATAGAAACCATAGTGAAAACTCTATACGGTTGATCTTTTGAGTTGAGCCCGCTTCAAGCCAGGATGACTAATCAACCAATCTTGGGGTAAAAGTCTTGCTTATATTTACTTTTTTTTTCTTGTACGTAGGAAATGAGACTCCATTTTTTTACTGCTAATTTCTAAGCTGTTTTCTTTCACTCATACAACTATCTGATTTAGGTCATCAAACTGAATGATGAATAAAAAAAGGAGATATCTATTCAATTTCTTTTCGAAAAAAAGGAATAAAGAAAAGTTTCTGTTTTAACGAATCGCACGTAGAGATATTGATAACACACAAAGAGTTAATGGTATTTCATAACTAATCGATTGAGCAGCGGCTCGTAGACCACCTAAAAAAGAATATTTATTATTTGATCCATATCCTGACATAAGAAGTCCAATGGGAGCAATACTGGAAATGGCAATCCATAAAAAAACACCGATATTGAGATCAGATAAAACAAGGTGATAACTAAAAGGAATTACTGAATAACTTAGTAAAATGGATATAACTGCTATGGATGGTCCTATACTGAATAAACGAGTATCTCCTCGAGATGGAAAAAGATTCTCTTTGAAAATAAGTTTTGTCCCATCTGCTAAAGCTTGAAGAATTCCCAAAGGACCGGCGTATTCGGGACCAATACGTTGTTGTATTCCTGCGGATATTTCTCTTTCTAACCACACAATTACGAGTACACCTATTGTGATTCCCAATACAAGAGTCAAAATAGGTAAAAACATCCCTATGATTCCATAGACTTCTTTTAAAGATTCCAATCTAGAAAAAGAATTTAGATCTTGTACTTCTGTTGTATCAATTATCATTTTAACGATCAACTTCTCCCATAATGATATCTATGCTACCTAGTATTGTCATAATATCGGCCAATTTCATTCTTTTAACTAACTGAGGAAGAATTTGCAAATTGATAAAACCAGGTGGACGAATTTTCCACCTCCAAGGAAAACCACTCTGATCTCCTATTAAAAAAATTCCCAATTCTCCCTTTGGGGCTTCAACTCTTACATAAAGTTCTTGCTTCGGCAATTCAAAAGTAGGAGAAGGTTTTTTACTAATGAATCGATATTCAAAATCATTCCATTCCGGATCCCTTTCTCTAGCAAAGCACCGGGTTTCTAAATTCTCATAGGGCCCCCCTGGAATTCCTTCCAGAGCTTGTTGAATAATTTTTATAGATTCCCTCATTTCACCGATTCGGACTAAATAGCGAGCTAATGAATCTCCTTCTTTTTGCCAATGGATTTCCCAATCCAATTCGTCGTAACATTCATAATGATCAACTTTACGAAGATCCCATTGGATTCCGGAAGCTCGTAGCATTGGTCCCGATAAACCCCAATTTATTGCTTCTTCTGGACCAATAATGCCTACTCCCTCAACTCGTTCTAAAAAAATAGGATTTCGCGTAATAAGTTTTTGATATTCAGAAACCGCTGTTAAAAAATAATCACAGAAATCCAAACATTTATCTATCCATCCATAAGGTAGATCGGCCGCTACTCCTCCGATACGAAAATAATTATGCATCATTCTCATACCGGTGGCAGCTTCGAATAGATCATATATTAATTCTCTTTCTCTGAAAATATAGAAAAAAGGAGTCTGTGCACCAATATCTGCCATAAAGGGGCCAAGCCATAACAGATGAGAAGCTATACGACTCAACTCTAACATAATTACTCGGATATAACTGGCTCTTTTAGGTACTTGAATATTTCCCAACTGTTCTGGTCCATTTACGGTTATTGCTTCTGTGAACATAGTAGCTAAATAATCCCAACGTGTTACATAAGGTAGATATTGTATAACTGTTCGATTTTCCGCAATTTTTTCCATTCCTCTGTGTAAATAACCTAATATTGGTTCACAATCAATAACATCTTCACCATCTAGAGTAAGGATGAGCCGAAGAACACCATGCATTGATGGGTGGTGAGGTCCCATATTGACTATCATGAGGTCTTTTCTTGTAGTTGTTACATTCATAGGTTATTCCTCGATTCATTCTTTCATGAATTGCTGAAAATGAAAAGAAGTTCATTAAAATTCAAGATCGAATACAAAAATCAAATAATTCAAATTCCTTTTTCACTTAACGAGTTTTTGACTCCCGAATATCCAGCTGACTAATTAATTCTTTATAACGTATTCTATTTTTCTTTGACAAATAAGACAGCAGTCGTTGGCGTTTTCCCAGGATTTTACGTAAACCTCTCTGAGATAAATAATCTTTTCGGTGCAATTCCAAATGTGAAGTCAGTCTTCGTATCTTATTGGTGAAACGAAATACTTGAAATTCAATGGACCCCCTGTTTTCTTCTTTTTCTTCTTGTGAAATAACTGAGATGAATGAATTTTTTACCATAAAACGGATTTTCTATCCTCTTTTTTTTTAATGGATTTTACTGATCAGTAAGAATAATGCTAGTCATTTTAATTTGGTATACACAATAATCTTAATTTCTTTATGAACTCCTAATTTTATCAAATAAAATGAATCAATCCAATTTTCTTTTCAATTTTATTCCTATAGGAATAGGAAAGGGTGATATATTTCTACATTTAGAAAAGAGAAAAAATTTTGGATCAAAATCTAATAATAAATAAAAAAAGAAAAAATAAGAAGATTCCGTTAATCATTTATAGATCTATTGGATATTGATAAATGCATTGAATTAGTATTCATGTATCAGACTGGAAGGTAAGACAATACATAGGTGCAACTCCTTTTTTCATATATCATACATATATGGTACAGAATATATATGAAAAACGCATAATTAACAAATTTGCAATCGTGGATACATATGTATCCTTATCATAGTGAAGCGGCCCCCATTATTGGTATCAAACCAATATCGATTCATACAAGATAAATCTTCTAATCGATAATTAGGCCAAAGAAAGAACTTTAATTGAATTAGTTTCTTTTTATCAAAATGTTTTCTTTTATCCAAAAATTCACCCCAGTTTTTTACGTTGTTGCAAAATACTGGATTTTTATGAATACCATTTCTCTTCCTCGAATTGAAACAAATTAGAATTCTTAATTCTCTACGTCTTTTAGTGGATAAAACCTTTTCGGGAACAAACAACAAATCATAATCATTTTTGTATCTATTTTCAGCCATTTTTTGATGTCTTGCAATGGATTTATCCAAATTAATCTTAGCAACATAGCTTTTTTCTCGGTATATTTGATTAATTTTGGGCTTACTCTTATGAAACAATGAAATATTTAGACTTTGATACATAATAAATTGTCCATCATTTTTTATAGACAAACGAATTGGTTCGATAATTAATATACCCTTTTTCATTAATTCTGTAAGAGTTAAATCCTTTTGAATAATCAAAATATCTAAACTCATTTCTCCCCTTTGAATAGAGGATATAGTCATTTCTCTTGGATTTATTAGTCTAAGTAGGAGACAATCTATTTTGATATTATTGATCATTCTTTGATTTAAAGAATCATCCCATCTCAATTGAAAACGTAAATACCTTTTTAGGAAAAAATCAAGTTCTACTTCCGTGTTGCTCTTATATTCTTTTTTATTTCTACGTTTTTTCATATCGGAGCTTGCATAATCTTCTCCAATATATTTTTCTTGGTTTGAGAAAAGTGATCCAAGATTCGCTTGATTTTGTGCATCTGATTCAAGATTATCTCGAATTGCGGATTCTTTTTCTTCTTGATTTCGATTCTCTAATTCAATCGATTTTTTTTCATTCGAAAATGAAAATAGAAAAAGATCCCTTTTGCTCTTTCTAGTGATGTTTTTATTTTCACTAACATTTTCATTAAAATTTAAAAGAAGTAGTTGGATTGGTATGATCCACGGTTTCATAATATATGTATTATAAAGGATCACAAATTCTGGAAAGAACCAAAGGTTTAGATTTGATATGGGACAACTTAGTATTTCTTCATTCATTGCCATCCAATCAAAAAGATCTTTTTTTTTGTTGGATGCCATAATTCCTCCATTTTGGGAAATTTTAAGAAAAAAAAGACCTTTTTGATCCATTTTATCAATTATTTGATAATTATTAAACCCAGTCTTAGTATTTTTATTACCATTGGTATCGATATCAATCCAGGACTCAATATTGACTTTATTTCGAAGACAAAAATCGAAAATTCTCCAATCCAAATATTTTCTATCTGTAAATTTATCTAGATTTAGAATATCATCATCTTCTAAATTAATAGGGATAATACCTCCTGGCATATTAATTAATTTACCTTTTTTATATATCTTGTTGTAATTATAAGAGATCTCTTGTTTATTATTTAAACGTAATGGTGATACATAAATATGTGAATCCTTCTTATTTTCATAATTAATCGATTTATATGAGAAAAGCTCATATCCATAGTATTTTTGAAGGTTATATTTTGAATTTGATAATGAATTTAATTCAAAATCATTTAATTTTTTGAAATTAGTTAATATTAATCGATCTTTTTCATCGGAATGCCTTTTGTTTAAATCTTTATTTTGCACTATACGTGTTTGATTGAATCTATTTCCCCATTTGTGTGGTACTAATCGATACCATCTAATCGGAGATAAATCATATTGATAATGACCCCTTAACCAGTTTTTCCATTGAATCATTTCCGAATTCAAAATATTTTTATGTTTTAATTCAGGATAAAAAATTCCTTGTGTTTCAAAATAATCCTTTATTTCATTCTTAAGAAAAAAAGATGTTCCGTGATATTGAAGGACATATCTTAACTTATACAAATTACAAAATTGCGTTTGATATAATTGGTAAAATACATATGCTTGTGAGAAGGAGGATAATAAAATCTTTGCATTTTTATTACTAATATCAGAAATTGATTTTTTTTTAGTCCAAATAAAACGAATTGTATTTTTATTTGTTTTAGCTATTTTTTCTTTATTTGTTTCATTATTGTAAATGTATTTATCGATCATTTTTGTTGAATTCTCAAAAAAGAGTTGTGTAGTGATCCTCGGACTATTAATGATATAGATAAGTATATCTATGTATATCCTTTCAATTAAAAATTTGAAAAAAGAATATGATTTACGGATTAATCGAACATTTATTCTTTTGAATTTCTTTAATTTCTGCCAAATATTTTTTATTGATGCTAATAGTTTAGTAGGATAACTAATTTTATTAGAACTAATATTTATATTGATTTCCGGAGTTAAAAATCCTTTTTTCTTATCTTTTGTAATTTTTTCTATTTGATTCCTGATTGTGCTGGTTCTATCATCCAGATCTTTCATTTTTTTTTCTGTCAATGAAGAATCTGTCAAATCCATAAATCGAATTTGAATGGACGATTCATTAATCATCCCATTACTGATTACCCCATTTTTTTCTTTTTTAGTTTCACTCAATTCATCTATTTTTCTTAATCCAAATAATTGAATTGGGTTTCTTTTGGAAAGTTCTTTTATTATTCCTTTTAAAAATAGAATGGTTTTCATGACCGATTTTTTTCTTTCTTTTGAAAGGTTTAAAAAAAGATTTATTCTTTCTTTTAAAACCTGTATAACTAAAAAAGGATTCTTTTGTAATTTTCTAATTTTTTTTCTGAGTTCTTTAAAAATGGGTTCAAAAAATGAACGTTGTTTTCTGGGAGAACCAAAAGGAACTTCAGTTTCCATTCCCCAAACTGTTAAAAAACAAAAATCGTTTTTTTTCTCTTTATTTCTCAGCGGATCTTTCTGGGGGGGTGGCACCTTAGATCTGTGCCAAGGTTTAAGGTAAAAAGGAAATAGGATCTTTATCTGAATACCGTCTGTCAACCAATTTTTTGGAAATTCGGTTTCTGATAATTGAACACCATTATAGGTGCATTTAACATGCATTTCTCTATTCCAATCTTTTAAGTCCTCAGACCACTCGGGAAATTGAAATAATAACATACGGGCTATATTTTTAGCTATTATCACTGAAGGGAATAGAATATATTTTCTAAGAAAAGATTGGGTTACTAATAGAGATCCTCTTATTGCTTGAGCAAATAAAACTCTATCCCAGGTTTGCGCTATTTCTATTCGTGCTTTCTCTTGTCTTTTGTATTCTTCTCTTTTTTCTTCCTCTTTTTTTTTCTCATTTTCTTTTTTCTTTTCCTCGGTATAATCCGAAATTCTTAATTCTGTTGTTTTTTTATACGTCCATTTTTTCAAAATGAATTTGATCATCCCGGAGATATCAAAAGAAAAAAGGGATTTGCCTATTCTGTCCAAAAAAAGAGGAGAATGCACATTTGCTTGAAACAATTCACAAATAACTGTTTTACGTCTTTGAGCACGCATAGAGCCTTTTATTATGTCTCGACGAAAATCTGATTGTTGTGAATAACGTATGAAAGTCACTTCGTCGGCTTCATCAAGATTATTAGTATTTTTGCTATTAGCATCAGTATTTTGATCGTTATCAGTAAAAATTAGTACATGTTTGGTTTTTCTGGAACGAATCTGATGATCCTCTGCCACGATTTCTTCGTTTTCTCCCTCCTGTTGTTCCAAATCGTTGATTAATTTGTATGACCATGAAGGAACTTTTTTACTTATTTCTTTTATTCCAATAGATTTTTTTTTTATTCTTTTAGTCTCAGTTATAACTGCGTTGAAGAAAATTTTCAAAATTTTTATTTGAT